ATATGAATCAAATAAAGAATAAGTAATAATAGCATGGCACTTCGAGTTCGATATGAACAAACCATTATTGTTTTTTTTCTAACATGAGATTTTGTATCGAGATAGTAGTATGAAAGAAGGGTTATTCCCAATTTGATTTTATGTGTCAAGCAAGAGTCAATTTCAGCGTCACAAACCATTATTCTTCCACACTAGAAGTCTCTTTCTTATTTTTATGTTATGAGAGAAAGAGTCAAAAAAAATGGAAAAAATCATTTTCTCCTTCTTGGATCGTATCAAAAAGAAACTTTGGGATTGCTAAACCACAAACGAGATAAATAGATAAATATATAAAGCAACAGAACCATCATAGTATTTTTTTTACTACTACGAAAGGAAGGGTGGTAAATGGATCATTTAACAATTTGGATCGGATGGGTTCTATTTATTCTTTTCGATAGAATTTCTTCTATCGAAAAAAGAAATTCCATTGCAGAGCCGTATGCAATGTACAAAAGATGCCCGTACGGTTGTTTAATTCTATTTTTTATTGTTATTTTGATTCCCCCTTACTTTAACCCAATCGTGCGATATATAGATAGAAGAACCGTTCATGATGTTATATCATCAGGGTTATGATTCACCAACCTGCTAGTTCTTTTTACGAGGCACAAGCAGGGGAGTTTATCCTGGAAGCAGAAGAATTATTGAAGCTTCGCGAAACTCTTACAAAAGTTTATGTACAAAGAACGGGCAACCCTTTATGGGTTATATCCGAAGATATGGAAAGGGATGTTTTTATGTCAGCAACAGAAGCCCAAGCTCATGGCATCGTTGATCTTGTAGCGGTCGAAAATGAAAATACTGGGGATTCCGTATAAATATACGAAATCCATTGAAAAATTCGAATTTTCCGTGTGAATAGAAATCATTCATAATCATCAATCATCAGGTTAAGATCGATCTAAGCCAACCCGCTCTATTCTATCTAGAATGAGATTCTATAGACACGCCATGCCAACCATTAAACAACTTATTAGAAACGCAAGACAGCCAATAAGAAATGTCACGAAATCTCCCGCTCTTCGAGGATGTCCTCAGCGTCGAGGAACATGTACTAGGGTGTATGTGCGACTCGTTCAGTTCAGATCATGAGTTTGAAGAAATGCAAAAATTTTTTCCAGTATCAACGACCACTACCAATGAATTAGGATAGATAGAGTGGAAGACGGCCATTTAATTGATTATTATCTAAAAATGAAGATCTATCATATACCTAATTATGTTATGAATTTATGGTTTCTATTGGTGCAAATCCAATCACTCCGTTTGAGATGAGAAGGAATTCTCCATTGGTAACAAATAGTTATCCATTAAGCGGAGGAAAAAGGTTATGCTCCTATTCTTGAAAAAACGGACTAACAGGGTCAGCTACCTAGCCAACTTTCAGAATTCAATGCCGTCACTGTATGGATAGCTTTTTTGTGAAAAGGACTATTACTTTATAATTAGAATTAAAAAAAAAATTCTAATTGAAAAATGGATGGGTAGAGCCAAAGAGTGTGAACTATACAAGTTCACAAGAAAATTCGATGAAATGAAAGAAGAGGCTCCGGTGTATAGAGAGGACCTCACCGTTTCAGAAGTTGCCATAGAAACGAGGGAACCCACTATTCTTTTTTATTTAGTAGCAGTCGAATTTCTTATTTCCAGGCGAGATACCTTGAAGAAAGAAAAAATCGTGGTCGGGAAGGTCATAGTCGCAAAAGCCATTGGAATTTATATTTTATATATCGGAAGAATCCGTTTTGTTATTAATCGACCGGAGGAAAAGGATGACTGAAAGAAGAGAAATCAATTAGTTATTCAATAAAGTTTCATTTGATTCAATGACCAGAGTTAAACGAGGATATACAGCTCGGAGACGTCGAAAAAAGATTCGTTTATTTGCATCAACCTTTATAGGGGCTCATTCAAGACTTACTCGAACGACTACTCAACAAAGAATGAGAGCTTTGGTTTCTTCTCATCGAGATAGGAGCAGGAAAAAGAGAGATTTTCGTCGTTTGTGGATCACTCGGATAAATGCGGTAACTCGTGAGGATAGGCTATTCTATAGTTATAGCCTATTCATCCACAATCTGTACAAGAGACAATTGCTTCTGAATCGTAAAATACTTGCGCAAATAGCCCTATCAAATAAGAATTGTTTTGATATTATTTCAAATAAAATCATCAATCAAAAATAAAATACAAATCAAATAAAGGAAGAAAAGAATCTTAATAGAATCTATTATACAGGAAACAAGAATGATTGAAACAGGATTTCCCGGAGAATGGACTCCGGGAAGATAGAAGAAAAAGAAATTAAGATTTGAGTAGTAGGAATAAACGAACATCTTTCAAGAAAAAAAGATTTCTTCCCCATTTTTCCTTTTTTAGAATACAAGAATCAAATCTGTATTCTAGTTTTTTTCGAGCAAAACATTAATATGAGCTTGAGTTCCGATTGGAGTTTTGAGGAGTATATCTATTTATTTTTGGTTCTAGGACCAGTAGTTCTAGGGATCGACTCCACTCTCTCCAATTGTTTCTCATTATTACGAAAAGGTAACGAAGATAAAATACGAGCTTGTTTTATAGCAATAGTAATTAATCGTTGTTGTTTCAAGGTCAACCTATTCGTCCGTCTAGATAAGATTTTTCCTTGTTCACTAAGAAATCGACTAATTAAACTCATGTTTCTATAATCGATTCGATCCCCCGATCCAATTGGGGGTAAACGCCTACGAAAAGATCGCTTGGATTTACGAAAAGGTTGTTTGGATTTATCCATGGTTTGCTTATTCCTTGTTTGTTTATTCCTTATATCTAAAATAATCTAGAAAATAGAATTCTATTTTTTTTCTTATTCATTTAAGATTCGACCAAAATAGGATTTGGTTTGTATTATATATGTTAAGATGTAAAGTTCTTACTCTTACCGCTACTTGGAAAAATAACACAAGCATTCTGTTCCCTCTATTTCTTTATTTCCCCATGAATCGTATACTTTTGACAATAGCGACAAAATTTTCTAAATTCTAATCGATTGGGTGTATTGTGTCGATTCTTTTGAGTAATATATCTAGAAATGCCCGGCGATTCTTTATTGACACCCTTTCGAACACAACAGGTACATTCCAAAATAACTATAATTCTGATATCTTTACCCTTGGCCATGAACCTCCTTTTCATTTTGGATCGACTTCACTTTAGAACTCTCCTCATTTTATTTTTGATCCGAACCAAATAAAAAGAAAATAAAAAAAGAATCTAGATTCTATATCTATATTAATAAAAGTTACTAATTAGAAATGAAATTTGTAAATATTTTCTTTTTCGAATTATTAGAATTCGAATGACTTCGAAGTACTATAATCTAAAATCTAATTACTATGAATTACTATAACTATAAAGAAAGAGAGTCATATTCATTAATAGAAGAATATTAAGAATATCGTAATAATTAATTAATACAATTTTTTCTAACTATGAATTATTCCTATCCTAATCTCAGTATTTTCTTCTTTCTATGTTAGAATCTCGTGGAACCGCCCCTAGACTGGATACACATTTCCATTTCTTTTCCCCCAAATTCTATCGTAGATTCACTGTATTTTGACTGAGGTTCGATACACTTTTTCTTTCTCTTTCTTTTTTTTTTAGGATAGGAAATAAAAAGGGAGCGAAATTGAAGCCATGTTACGTAGAATTGTATCTCAAATCTTCTTCATTTCTTCACAGATCAATACAAGAATTCAATCAGGATGAAAAAAAGGGGAATGACAAGGCATCTGGAAATAAACGATTAATTTCTATCAATAGACCTGCTAAAGACCCAAACCATAGAGTGGTTAGCACAGGTGCCGTTGAGAGATATGTTTTTATATCTCGCATTGAAAATCCTCCTTCTTCTTTTATTTTCTATTTTTTTTTCTTATTTATTTTAATTCTTTATTTGTATTGTATATTGTAATACATATATAGTCCTAGTTCGATATTCTAATACATAGATCATAGATAACCCGATCTTTTAGTTCAAGATCATTTGTTTTTGCTCGAAATGAAATTAGAATTAGGAATTACTAACTAAAATGCATATGTACAATGACCCAGCAGATTGAATTTTGCCGCCCCCTAAAAAAAAGAATGACAAGAACATTCTCTACCTATCTATATAGGTAGAGCAAAAAAGAAGGATGTGGAAAACAAGACATGGATTTTATACAATGACACTGTACAACAATTTTTAAAAGGGATGTAGCGCAGCTTGGTAGCGCGTTTGTTTTGGGTACAAAATGTCACGGGTTCAAATCCTGTCATCCCTACCTATTCTTTCTCCTATGGACAGTTACGAGGGATTCGTTGAGTAAGATCGGGAAAATTTGGACATAATCTTTCCTTTTTACATACTATATGTAAAAAATACCCCCGAGGGGGGTAAAAAAATCCTTTTTTTTACTTCTTTACAATCGTATCTACTGTTATAGGATATAAGAAAGCGCTCTTAGTTCAGTTCGGTAGAACGCGGGTCTCCAAAACCCGATGTCGTAGGTTCAAATCCTATAGAGCGTGATTCCGTTTATGTTATGTCGAATTACAATGAAATAACTTAACAAAACAAAGTAGAATTGCAACTGAAATTTGACCTCCTACAAGTAGGAGGTCAATCAAAAAAAGAGATGTTACTCAATCAAAGGTCCAACTGATCACCGCGCCTGTATTGTAAATATGCAGTTACAAATAATCCTGTTAAAGTAATAGGAATTAGACCTAAGACGATTCCAAATAGAAAAACTTCAATCATTTCGATTTTTTTTAGGGAATAAAAAGAGAGGTAAGATCTATCCCTAAATATTAATCTGAATTATCCGTGAATCTCAATGACCAGGAATTGGCAATTGACGCGGGAAGGAACCATAGAATACCTGAAATGAAATATTCTGAGAGGCTTTGATTTTGATTTTTGTAAATTGTTT